AGCTTCTTCATAGCATTATCCATTATAAATGAATTTTCTAGCATTTGACCCCGTACCACCGAAAGGTTTGGTCGCATACTTGAAAAATAACCCAAAAAATCAAGGGAATGCTTGGATAATTGGTTTATATAAATCCTTCCTGGTTGAGACCACACATAAGAATGACATTGCCATAAATTGACAAGATAATATTTCCACTTATTCATCAGAAGAGGGGTATCCTTCGAAGACAGAATAGATTTTCCTTGATATCTAACATAATGCATAAAAGGATCCTTGAAGAACCATAAGATGGCGGCCGGAAAATCATTAACGAAGACTTCTTCTACAGGATATTTTTTTTTTTCATAGAAATGTATTCGCTCAAAAAAGATACCAGAAGAGGTTAATCGTAAATGAGAAGATTGATTACGAAGAAAAAGTAAAATGGATTCGTATTCACATACATGAGAATTATATAGGAGCAAGAATAATCGTGGATTACTTTTTGAAAAAATAATTTTTTTTGGAGTAATAAGACTATTCCAATTATAATACTCGTGAAGAAAGAGTCGTAATAAATGTAAAGAAGAGGGATCTTTCACCCAATAGCGAAGGGTTTGGACCAAGATTTCCAGATGAATGGGGTAGGGTATTAGTACATCTGATACATAATTTAAATGTGGGAATTTGTCCTCTAAAAAAGGAAATATTGAATGAATTGATCGTAAATTATAAGATTTTACGATTTCTGTCGCCTCTAAGGAAGATACTAATCGTAGGGAAAACGGAATTTCCACAATGACTGCAAATCCCTCCGACATCATTTGAGAATACAAATTTTTGTTGTACCCAAAAAATTTTTTTTGGTTAGAATCATTAGCGGAAATTATCAAATGATTCTGTTGATACATTCGACTAATTAAACGTTTTATAATTAGTAAACTATATTTAGTGTCATAACCTACATTATCCAACAAAATCGATCTATTTAAACCATGATCATGAGCAAGTGCATAAATATACTCCCGAAAGATAAGTGGGTATAGGAAGTCATGTTGCTGATATCTATCTAGTTCTAAATATCCTTGAAATTCTTCCATTTTTAATGTGAACAAGAAAAGAAATAGGTGATTTATTGGGTTATCAAATGATACATAGTACGATACAGTCAAAACAAGGTATTATAGTAAGAAAATACCTCGGAACAAGTAAGACTCATCAACAGACTCTCTAGCCTCTCTTTTTCCATCTAATTGATTTATGTTCATTCTAGGGTAACAAGATGGTTAGAAGTCCTTTATTTTTTCAATCCAATCGCTCTTTTGATTTTGAAAAATCTTTATCAATATACTGCCTTCTTCTACACATTTATCTATACCCCATAATGGGTAATAGCTAATAATTAGGACTCATAAGAAATTTATAATCCACTCATGGGAAAAGTTTTTCCCGTATTAAGCACTAATATATTTTTAACGTCTAATTAGATCGGGTAATCATTCAAAAATTAAGAACAGAAGCTCATTACTTTTTGTTTCCCTATAATTGGAACCGTAGTAGGGCTCTACCCATTTATTCACTCGACCAAATTCATTTTTTTTATTACACGACAAGAATTCAAACAATTTTAATAAGGTTTTGGACCTATTCGGTAAGAATGAAATATTCTTAGAATTATCCATTGATACGACATGCTGCTTTTTCCATTCATTCCTTTCAGGATCAGTCGTGGTCTTACAAACTCTACCGATGGTATGGACGAATCTTTTGCTTCATACAAATGTGTAAAAGATGCTAGCCGCACTTAAAAGCCGAGTACTCTACCGTTGAGTTAGCAACCCAAATAAAATAATTAGAATGTGTAGATACAATCGGAATCTCAATAAAAAAAAAGATTGAATTGCACAACGCAATCCAAACCAATCAAAACATTAAAATAGCACAAATTTTTTAAATTCTAATTGATTAGATTCTGAACATAATAAAAATGAGCAGATCCGATGAAAAAATTCTCAGATAAAAATAGGGATAAAGTAAAATATTAAAAAATACATCCATTAATTCTATAGTATATATAGATTTTATTGAGTTTAATCTTAATCAAAAAAAGACTTCTTGTATCACAGAAAATACAAGAACCCATTATTTGAATGAAATAAAAGCTATGGGACGGAGATATAAATGGATCCTTTTATCCACGATCGGATTATATTTATTTGATACACTGTTGTCAATATGAATGTTGAGAAAAGAATACAAAAGAAAAAACAATTTATAAATCTAACTAACAATTCCAATTTCAATCAATTAGAATTATAAGTTATAAGAAAAAATAAGAAAAAAAAAAAAAACTAAGGACTTGTGTTGGATTGGCACTATATATAATATTTCTATACAACACAACATTGATACAATATTGGTGGAAAAAAAAATTAAGTAAAAAAATGAGGTTTATTCACTAAAATAAGCAAGTGAAATCCTTTGTGTTTTTTTATTTGTTCCTTAACTCATTGACAGTAATCTCAAAATTTTATATTTATAGACCCGATTACTTCATTTATTTATTCACTTAATCTTTTTCTATCTATTTTATATATATCAATAAAATTTATATCAATAAAATATAAATAGATTTTTGTCGTTATAAAAGACACTCTTTTATAGTAACAATAATAAATTTAGTATGATATAAATAGAACAAAAGAGGAAATAGCAAAGAAACAAAAAGGTTATACAAGGCTATATACAAATCATCCACATTTTTTTTATTTCATTAATTGAATTTTATTTGTTGATTAGGGCGAAGTTCCGTAAAAACCCCCGCCCTTTTTGAAATATCATGAACAGTTCCTGTAGGTTGAGCACCTTTTTCAAGGAAATATAGAATAGCAGGAACATTTAAATAGATTTGATTCTTTATCGGGTCATAAAAACCCACTTTACGAAGATCTCTTCCCTCTCGTCGGGATCGAACATCAATTGCAACGATTCGATAAATGGCTCATTGGGATAGATGAACAATACTCCCCCCCCCCTAGAAACGTATAAGAAGTTTTCTCCTCGTACGGCTCGAGAAAATTCTAAATTATGTCTATGTATAGAATCATAATATCAAATAGATCCATAAAATCATCAAATTCATTATATTATTGATTTTAGTTTAAATACTTTTTCTTAGTCTTCCCCCCCCCCCAAAAAAAAAAATTATTTGTATCCTCATAACTCAAGTTGAATAACTCTCAAATAACTCAAAAGAAACCTTTTAGGTATTAAATTTATTGAGTGGTCTCTAACCCTTTTTGTCTGTCTCCTTTAGAATCTATTTTGATTCTTAAATATGATCTGGTTGTTGAGACAATTGAAAACGGTATTTCCTTGTTCCAGGATCTTTATCTTTGCCTTGAATCATTGGGTTTAGACATTACTTCGGTGATCTTTAAATCGTTTCAAAACGGCAGCAACATACCATTTTTTTTGATTTCTTTCTATCAAAGAATCATATGAATGGTTGATTCCTACGTAATACACTTTACTTTTGATTTGATCAAAAGAGTTTTACCAATTCCAAACAAAATTAACTTTTAAATTTTATCGAATTGGATCCTTTAGATTTATATATCTAAAATATACTTACGAAGTTGTTCCAATTTATTGATCGATACTAACCTTAGATTCTTGCCCTTGAGAAATTAATCAATACGTTCTACTCGAGCTCCATCGTGTACTATTTACATGGCAACACTCTCAAAAATGAGGGTTCCAGTGGAACAGAACAAATGATGTCGAGCCAAGAGCACTTTCGTTCCTATATAATATAAAAAAGTGGTGGATGTAAGAATCCACAGCTGATCATGTCCTTCAAGTCGCACGTTGCTTTCTGCCACATCGTTTTAAACGAAGTTTTACCATAACATTCCTTCAGTTTGGAACCAGTATGTAATTGATTCAATTATGGAATCGTGAATAATCATCGGTTCGGTCGGTACATAATAATATATACTTTTTTCTTCTATATGAAGAATGGATAATGTATGACGAAGTCTCAACAAGAATTCAATCAATTTAACCCCATTGTTTATAATTTTTTTTTATTATAACTAACATAACATGAATAAATAAACACGAATAAACAAGTTATTTTGAATCTCTATCTTCAAGTAACGTGATAGGATAAATTCAACAATTTCACACTTCTTAGAGTACTAAGAACTCATAAGAAATCATTAAAAAGATTTAATTGATTGAATAGTTTCCTACCCTATATCATTATTTGCATAAGGTTTTACAGTAAGTACCATTCGCTTTTTATCATCATTAAGAGAAAGATAAATCCATATTGGATTAAACCATCAATGATTAATAAAAAAAAAGACTGATGTAAGGAAAGATTGAAGATTTAGGTTGTTATTTTTTCGTATTTCATATTGTAAAATCAGTAATATTTAACAAATAAAAATTTCGTTTCATATGCGTGTTATTTGAACTCGATTAAATTTGTGAAAAAGATATGATTAATAATAAAAAAAAAAAAAAAAAAAGAAATAAGAATCACATTCTATAACAATATTATACTCTTAAACGGAAGACTGGTCGAAAAGACAATCTTTATTTTGATATATTTTATTATGATATAGATTATGATATAGATATCTATTTTATTTTTTATTATAGATTAATAAAATGATCGTGGGTCAGGTATGTTCTGGGACGGAAGGATTCGAACCTCCGAATAGCGGGACCAAAACCCGTTGCCTTACCACTTGGCCACGCCCCATTTCTAGTCGACACTAATAAACACTAATATTGGTACTGGTTGTTCGTCAACTCAAGTCTAAATATCTATTATCTATAAAATAGATTACTAGAATTTTTATACATGTAGACGTAGAATTAAACAGAATTTATTGATCATTACATATAATTCAATTAAGATATTGTATGAAAGTATGGTTTATTCTATTCTCTTTTGATTTGAGAATTGAAGGATTTTTGATTGGGTGAGTTCAAATCAAAGAAAGTTTTTTGGTCTATCTTATTTTCTTTTTATTCATTTTTCTTTTCTATGAATAATAACATATTTATAATAATAAAATAATAAAAAACTCAATTTATTAATAACTCAATCAAAATAAATAAAATACAATTATCCTCAAGAACAAAATGTTTGTTATGCTTAATATATTTAGTTTGATCTGTATCTGTCTTAATTCTGCTCTTTATTCAAGTAGTTTTTTCGTCGCCAAATTGCCCGAGGCCTACGCTTTTTTAAATCCAATCGTAGATGTTATGCCAGTAATACCTCTGTTTTTTTTTCTCTTAGCCTTTGTTTGGCAAGCTGCTGTAAGTTTTCGATGATATCTTTAATTTAATAATGTCTAGACAAATTCATGATTTATTGAAAAAAAAAAAAATTCAAAGAAAAGAATTGATAAGATCAGATAAGTCTTACACCCTCAATTCAAATATTGAAATTCTTGTACAACCGCGAAAAATCTGGATCACCCCACTTTATTTCTTGGTGTCAAAATAAAAAATCAAAATAGTAGGGTATGCGGTATAAAAACGGAGAATCTATTCTCTTTTTTACTAAAAAAAATCTTGGAGATTATGTAATGCTTACTCTCAAACTATTTGTTTACACGGTAGTGATATTCTTTGTTTCTCTCTTTATTTTCGGATTCCTGTCTAATGATCCAGGACGTAATCCTGGACGTGAAGAATAAAAGATAAGGTTTTTGTTTTCCTTGCTTGATTTTTAAATGTTCTTAGTAGGATTTTATCTATTACACATTTTTAACTATTAAAAATAAAAAGAGCTCGCGAAAAATTCGAAAGAAAATACCAAGTCATCAACAAAAACGGAAAGAGAGGGATTCGAACCCTCGGTACGAAAAACTCGTACAACGGATTAGCAATCCGACGCTTTAGTCCACTCAGCCATCTCTCCTCCCAATTGAAAAAGGATAATACTATGTTACATTATAAAAAATAAGGATTGAAAGAGCCCTTCATAATATTTTTTTTTCATCCGAGAGTGCTTTTTAGTTCCACGGCCCGGCTAAGTACTGACCAGGCCGGGCCCGCCATTTATTGTTCCAACGAATCATAAATCATTTTTTTTTTATTTGAAAACTAAAATACTTGCTTGTTATTACGATTGGAAAAAAAAAAACTCTTTTGATTTCTATGATATAGAATCAAATGATATCGAATCAAAGTGTCGTTTCTTATCTTAATTTTTTATATTTATTCTTTATTTTCTTTATTCCTTTTATTTTAGTAAAGTAAATAAATAACAAAAAGGGAGCTGTGGATTCTTGCACAATACATTTTCATGTATGTTATGGCTTAAGTAGTTTTGTCGAGACGTCTAGGTCAAAAACCTCCGGCAAAAAAACACTTGTTATTTAGTTTTAGTTATTGAAATTTAATGAATTCTCTTTTCCGAATCTCATTGGGTTCTCTGATACAACACGTAAACGCTCTAATTTTCATGATTATTTTATGATCCTATCCTTTCTTTTTACTCTTTTAACTTTTTATTACGACCCATTTTCTTGTTCGACAAAAGGTTCATTTATATACAATAATCGGATTGTAGCGGGTATAGTTTAGTGGTAAAAGTGTGATTCGTTCTATAATCCTTTATATAGTTAAGGGGTCTTTCGGTTTGATTAATATTTCATTCCGACCAAAAACTTTATTTCTTAAAAGGATTTAATCCTTTACCTCTCAATGAAAAATTCGAGGAAGAATATACATTCTCGTGATTTGTATCCAAGAATCAATTCAAAATTGAAAAATTGGATTATGAGATTACGAAACATAATTTTTTTTTTTAATTAGATCAATACTTCTAATTGAATAAGTATAAGTAAAGGATCCATGGATAAAGATAGAAAGTGGCTTTCTAATCGTAACTAAATCTTTAATTTGGAATTTGTATTACGGAAATTGAAGCAAAATGGCTATTAAACAATGACTTTGGTTTACTAGAGACATCGACAAATTGTTTTAGCTCGGTAGAAACAAAATGCTTTTCCTAAGGATTCTCTCACATAGAAATAGAGAACGAAGTAACTAGAAAGGTTGTTATAATATAATCCCCCTCTTTTCTATAGGGATCGTCTAGAAAGCGGGTTGTTCTGAATACATTCAGACAGAAAAGCTGACATAGATGTTATGGGTGGAATTTTTTTTTTCGTTCATGTCTTAATATAGGAATTTATACATCTTCCATAAAGGAGCCGAATGAAACCAAAGTTTCACGTTCAGTTTTGAATTAGAGACGTTAAAAATGATGAATCAACGTCGACTATAACCCCTAGCCTTCCAAGCTAACGATGCGGGTTCGATTCCCGCTACCCGCTTTTACTTTATTTTTTTATTAAATTAATAAGAAATAAGAAAAAAATAGAATTCAATATTTTGAGATTTTTATTATTTTATAAAAATTTTTATGAATATAATTAATGTAATGCATCATTGACTTGAATACGGAATTCCCGGAATTGGTTC